AAAATAATGGTTTTTCGCCATATCTGTAGCCAAAAAATAGACATCTATATATTTTCTGTCGTTCGGTTATGTTTGATAGTAACACGAATAAGCAAAAAAAAATATTTACTTTTGTAGATAAGCCCTGTGCTCTTCATTCTTTGGACTATGATTGCATAGCCCGAAGGTAAAATGGCCAGCATAATGCAATATTAGCCTTTAATTTAAAGGCTTGAGTGAATTTTTGGTCTATGTCAGTCAGTGAGAGCCGTTGTACCCCGCACGCAGCCTTTCCAATTCCGCCTGTGAATGCCCTTACTATTCCACAGGCTTCAGTCGCGATTATGAATATCACTAAGGCGCAGGGCGCTCTAATAATCTAATCTATTCCGTTTGAACTTCATACATAAACAGTAACTTCTATCGTTAAGCCCTACCGGGGCCAGGTTAAAGGGCGCATGAGGCGAATTATCATCCAACAGCCAGGGAGCGGCAGATTAGTAGAACAGCGGATTAATAATTCGCATGTCGGAATAGTTTAGTCGGTTAGAACAGCGGGATCATAATTCGCACACGGGGGTTCAAATCCCTCTTCCGATAGGAACTTTCAGATAAGAATTGAACCTACGGGAGGCAAAAAAAAGATATATATATCTTTTTTTGCTGGTCACTAACCTTATCCTAAATCTCCTTCTTCTATGATAGACCACGGTAAAGAAAGATTTACGATGTTTCTTAGGATAACTAGAAATGCAACATAATGAATGTTGTTTTGCCAAAACGATCAATCATATAAAGTACACCTCTAGGTTTAATTATAGATCTTGTTCACGAACTAAGTGGCTATACTCTTATGTTCTATCAACAAAGTAGAATTAGCCGTTATGCTAGTAGCTTATGAATCATCATAGATAATTCATTATTGTAGCTCCGCAAATGGGAGCGCGCGCGAATGTATGTTGCTCCGGCTTGCTGCAAGATAAATTTAAGTAAGTTTACATGGCTTGCTTTTGATTGCCCTATTCGTACGTAAGGAATAAGGCAAGATAGAGGTGGTGGGAAAGGGGCAGTAAACGACATTATAACATAGGGCAGGGCCCTGTGATTGGACAAGCCATGTAGAAAACAAACACGGCTAAGAGCATCTCGAGAAGCGGTCGTATCTTATGTAAGTTATAATTAATAATTAGATTTATTTAGAAATCTGAAGTAAATCTGCATGTTATATATATGCCGTGACTTAAAAATACGTAAAGACTGAAATTCCATATAACGGCGGCATCACCGATGGCGATTTGACGTAGCCGACGCGTGGCCTGCGGCCTTGCGGGGCCGGGGCGCTTCTCAGCGGCCGAAGGTTTTTCTCTTAGAGTTTTAGAAGAAATCAAAATAAAGTCAAGTTAGAGAGCCCTGTGATCGGCGATTCTCGCCGGAGAGCACTTGTGTAGTCTACCTCATTGAACGCAGGAAACCTACGACTGAGCAAGTTCACTTTTTCCTCTATTCATTAATCGTTACGCGCTTCCGGGCACTATGGTAAGACGTGAAAACACCCGATCCCATTCCGACCTCGAAATGTGAAATCGTCTTACGCTATATGTACTGATTTATCAATTTCGGGAGACATGGTCCAGGCCCGGACAACGTCCAATTTAAATTGTTCTAAAACGCTATTAAAAGTGATGAACAATCAATCGCGAGGCCGAAGGTCCTGGAGGACTAAGCTCGCCAAATATTACTATGCAAGACTCGGCGCCTACGGATGAATCATCATAGAGACTCGCAATAAAAAAATTCCATCTTTCTAATAAAGAACTCTACTTGGGGCGGGCGGGGAACTGCTACGCAAAAAGGAATATTTTGCGGCGCCGTTGAAGAAAACCTTATTATGTGCGCGGGATAGAGTAATTGGTAACTCGTCAGGCTCATAATCTGAATGTTGTGTAGGTTCGAATCCTACTCCCGCCAAATATTTTAAGTGGTTTTTGTGGAACAGCGGGATTTATACAAAAAGCAGCAGTGCATCCATAACTTGGTTATTTCTGCGCGTTCTTGATCTATTTTTCGGTTATAAAAATATTAAAATAAATAAATGGTGTGATAAGGCAAATACTCATTATATTGTGTCTAGGCGAAAGGAACCCTGTATTCTGCTTGTAATGTGAATGATGCGATATGTAAATAGAAGATACGTATTATTCTATTGATGATCTGAAATAGTCATTTACAGGATAATTAAGGGGTGAATCGATCCAGTTATTTTAGTGGCCTGGATTTTCGTATGCCTTTTTTTTCATCAGATGTCCTTTATTTTCATTCTTTTTGTAAAAAAAATATGCACAAAATGCATAAACCTTCGTCTTCAAGCCTGAATGCACCCGCTCCAGTAAATGACCTGACTAGAAGGCAAGCCCTTCTGAAGTATGAATAGAAGTCTCATTGGCGAATATTTTGGTAGTGACTAGTGAAGTAGGTGCAATTCCTACTGTATCCAAAATAATGCATCGGATGAATGCCTAGG